TCAACACTTTCTAAATTAAAAAGGGGGGAAGGTTCGTTGGACTAAAAAAAAGGGGGGGAAGAAGGCGAATCAGTAGGTTGATCCCTCACCCATAAATCCGTCCTTCCCCCGTGTTATGAAGAAAAAATTATAGGAGTGAGATCTTAATATAATTTGAAAAAAAAGCAAGATCAGTAAAGAAAGTCCACGGAAAAAAGAACATGTACTTTTATCTTTCTATTTTTAAAAGATTAAACAAAGGGATTCGCAAATAAAAGTGCTAATGCTACAACCAGCCCATAAATAGTTAAAGCTTCCATAAAAGCCAGACTAAGTAATAAAGTACCCCTTATTTTGTCCTCTGCTTCCGGTTGTCGCGCAATCCCTTCTACAGCTTGCCCTGCAGCTGTGCCTTGACCAATTCCAGGTCCAATGGAAGCAAGCCCAACAGCCAACCCAGCAGCAATAACAGACGCAGCAGAAATTAGCGGATTCATGATAAGTTTCTCCTATTCCAAATAAAATAAAGAAAAGAAATAGTTAATAATATAATCAACCAAGAAATTATGACTTTATTATTTCATTCTTCATATTTATCTTTATCTAGTCAAAGTGTAATTGAAATTACAAACTGAAATAATATAATAATATTTATTGAACTATCCAAATTACTTCGATATTTCTTTTTTCTTTTCTACCCATGTAGTTTTTTGTGAATACATACAATTTATGTTCTTATCTTAAATTCTTATAAGAAACTTTCTTTAAATTCTTCGTTCTTTATTTCATTTTTTAGTCATTCCATATTCAATTCACAATTACAACAGATGAAACGGAAGGGCTTTGTTTTTTGAATCCCCATCTAAATTTAGAGTAATAGCAGGACAAATTTAGATATATATTCATATATAAATAGTGAAGATCTAATATGACATATACATGTGTTTCTTCCATACCGTAAACTAATTAGTTGTGTCTTATATTCAATCGGATTAGATAATTATTCTTTGAAACCGACAAAAAAGGAAAGAGTTGTCTTATATCGATTAGATTTTATATACATCTAGTTTGACTCCCCTACCCTTTCTTTTATTATTATAGTACATACATTACACTAAATCGTATAGGTATTTTATTTATACCTTATCCTTATTGCAATTGCATCTTTCTTTTTTTGGGAGGGTCGATAATACTTTTGATTCTTTTTAATTCAAAAAATAGATTATCGTGAGCCGCACCTACTTTGTGGAGGTCTAAACTCAAAAAATACTATTTCGATAACTCGTCAATGATGCCCTTCCATGGATTCACCTATATAAGCCGCAGCTAAAGTAGCAAAAATAAGAGCTTGAATACCACTTGTAAATAATCCAAGGAACATAACAGGTATAGGAACTACTAAGGGTACTAACGAAACAAGAACAACAACTACTAATTCATCAGCTAATATATTTCCGAAAAGTCGAAAACTAAGCGATAAGGGTTTTGTGAAATCTTCTAAGATGTTAATCGGTAAAAGGATTGGAGTTGGTTGGATATATTTACCAAAATAAGCCAATCCTTTTTTTGAAATACCCGCATAGAAATATGCTACTGACGTAAGTAAAGCTAATGCAACAGTAGTATTTATATCATTAGTGGGTGCAGCTAACTCTCCATGAGGTAACTTTATAATTTTCCAAGGTAAAAGAGCCCCTGACCAATTGGAAACAAAAATAAATAGAAACAGAGTTCCAATAAATGGAACCCACGGACCATATTCTTCTCCAATCTGAGTTTTGCTCACGTCTCGAATGAATTCAAGGACATATTCAAAGAAATTTTGACCGGAAGTGGGAATAGTTTGCGGATTTCGAACAACTACAACGGTTGAAACTAATAAGATAGCAATTACAACCCAAGAGGTAATAAGTACTTGAGCATGCACTTCAAAATCCCCTATTTGCCAATAGAGATGTTGACCTACTTCCACAGCAGATATATCGTATAATCTGTTTAACGTGTTGATGGAACCTAATAGAACATTCATATTGCCCTGCCCTCTAAAATAAAAAAATATAACTTGAAAGGGAATTATTTTGATTCAACCGTTTACTTTATTTACTTTCATTTTCTATTTGGAATACCTACTCATCACATAATATTTCTGTTTGTTCTTTTTGCACAATTTTTTAATTGTATAATAATAATATAATAATCGATTCCATAAATCTATGAATCCACCCACCACACCAAGTCTAAAAATTTCTTAATCTTATTATTAATTATTAATCAAAAATTTTGTATATAGCTAGAACGACCCTCACTAATTGCAAATACTAATTTGTTAAGAATTAATCGGATTGAAGCTATAGCATCATCATTAGCTGGAATCGAAATATCTGCGAGATCGGGGTCACAATTTGTATCGATTAAACAAATTGTTGGAATTCCCAAAGTGATACATTCTCTAAGAGCCGTATATTCTTCTTGCTGATCAACGATTATTACAAGATCGGGTAACCCCGTCATATATTTTATGCCACCCAGATATGTTTCCAAATGAGATAATTGTCTCTTCAACGTAGCGGCATCTCTTTTTGGAAGAGAGGTGAGTTTACCCGTCTTTTGCTCCATTCTCAAGTCCCTGAACTTACGAAGTCTTGTTTCTGTAGTATACCAATTCGTTAACATACCGCCGAGCCATTTTTTATTAACATAATGACATCGAGCTCTTATTGCAGCCCGTTTTACTAAATCTGCTGCTTTTTTTTTTGTACCAACAATTAAGAATTGTTTTCCTCTGCTTGCTGCATCAAAAACCAAATCACAAGCTTCTGATAAAAAACGAGCAGTTTGAGTAAGATTTATAATATGAATACCCTTATGCTTTGTGGATATATAAGGTGCCATTCGAGGATTCCATTTCCTGGTATCGTGGCCAAAATGAACTCCTGCTTCCATCATCTCTTCAAAAGTTATGTTCCAATATCTTTTTGTCATTTATCCCCACATTTTTTTTTAAAAATTGAAAAAAAAAAAGAGACCAGGTATCCTGAAATAGAAATAAATAATTGTTCCGATGGAACCTTTTCTTTTATTGAAGATTGTCTGTTAATACATAATCAAGCCATTCATTTTTTTTCTATTTATTATATTTAATATTTATTATACTTACTTTATTAAGAAATCAAATGACTGCTTTTAATTTTAAAGGTAGGAAGCATTAAATCCTAGATTTCGAATGTATCACATAAATTCTTTGAAATGAAAAAAATCAAATAATTTTCTGTGATGGAACAAAAGATTTCTAATTTCTACTTCGAATAAATTCTTTTTTTTTTCCAAGGTAATCTTGTTCTGTTGCCCTGACCGTGAACGGTGCATTATTCTTTTGAACCCGGTACCAACGGGGATCATTCCCCCTAAAACAACATTCTCTTTAAGACCTTTCAACCAATCGATACGACCCCGAAGAGCGGCTTTTGCTAAAACTCTAGCAGTTTCTTGAAAACTCGCTTCGGATATGAAACTTTGAGTATTCAGAGATGTTTTTGTTATTCCCAATAATAAAGCTCGGTAACAAACTGCTTCTTCCAAGGCACGCCCCGTTCGTTCGGCTCGCAATAATCCAATAAGTTCGCCAGGTAAAAATACATTAGACATTCCATCTTCTGAAACCAATACTTTGGATGTTATTTGACGCACAATAATTTCTATATGTCGATTATGGATGTGTACTCCCTGGGATCGATAAACCTTTTGGATTTTATTAACTAAAGAAATACGACTTTGCGCTATAGTTAGCTCAGCACCAATCAAGAATCCCCAGGGAATGCCGAGAATTCTTGTTATACATTCATTCCAAGCATCAATTCTTTTTTCTAGATTCATCGATATTGAATCAATCGAACGTATTTCTAATATCTGTTCCACTTTTGGAAGACCTTGTGTTATATCACCGGATCTCGATTTTTCATATATAAATGTAACTAATATATCTCCTTCATAAAGGATTTCTCCATAATGGCCATGAATGGTTGCTCCTGGAGTCGCCAAATAAGGCTTAGCCGATCTTATTATTACAGAATCCTTTTGAACAGTTAGAACTTGACCCGATTTGAGTTTTAAATGTGGTCCATTTTTCGTTTGAGCTATACATATATTTTCACAAATAAATTGTCCAAGACTAATTATTGTCAAAGTTTTTTCACAAAAATTATGATGGAGAAAGTACCAATTCAAATGGAATGGATTTAAAACGATGTTACTGTATAGATCGGGTTTAAAAATTGTCTCGTTTTCGTCCATTAAATAATATTTAATTACTTGAAAGGTTTCCTTTAATTTGTCAAGTTGGAAATTTTTAGTTCTTGAGATCTGATTGTGAGTTATTAAACGAGAAAATGAATAAAAATTTGCAATTTGAAGGGCTATTCCTACAGGGCCTAACGAATTCTTAATTGCAATTATAGGATCCTTTTTTATCTTTATCCCATTAGGATCTTTTACGTTGTTGAAAGGTTTCATTTGAAAACAATTAGATGAGGACAAAATTATCAAAGATCGGCATTCCTTATTTCTATTCAACAACATACGAATAGTTCCGTGATTTTGGCTAAGTGATTGTTGAATTTTTGTCTTGGACTTAATAGATAAAAAGGGATTGATATTGATCCGATCCGAATCCGAGATCAATCCTAAACCAGATGGGTCATTCCTTTTTCGGATATATGAAGTATGAGATTTCACTAAGTCAATTCTTAGGAAGTACTCAATCAAACCATTTGTACTTACTTCAACAAAAGAAGCGAAGGCCTCTTCAATGGAAGAACTTCTTTTGTCTTGAGCCCAATTCAAGACTAAACAAGTCCGAACTAATTGAATCCTTGTGTCGGAAATTCCCCGAATGGATTTTCCGTTTCCATAAAGAATATAATTGATAACTTTAAGTTCCAGATTATCCTTTTCCTGGAACAGATCTTGGGGAAAAAGTTTTACAAAATTGATACTGTCTGGTATTTCATATAGAATTACAGGTCTAACCAAAACAAAATACTTTTTCTTGGTAGTTGTGATCCATTGGACATAGGTCCAATTGTTCAGTTTTTTTGATTCCTTCCCTTTTTTTTTTACCGTTCTGGGTGGTATCAAGATGGCACTGGGTCGGGATATCTTATCCATCTCTCCGGGAAAATGGATATTTCCAGAAAATATTTTTAATTCCATTTTTTTTTTTTTCTTTTCCAATCGGACCAATCCTCTTACTCGACTTCTTATATTTAAAGTGATTGGTGTTCCTATTCCAACGAGACTGTTATTTCGTACCATTATAGAAGAAGATTCGGGTAAAATATGCACTTCTTCGGGAATAAAAAAAAATCGATCTACTTTGATTTGATATTTTGGCTTTAATTCTTTGATTCCTCGATATTCAATTAAATCTTCTTTTTGAAAAATGGACTGAATTCCTATAGTTCTATATTTAGTAATTCCTGAACTCTGTCTTCTGTATTGAGGATCATCGAAATAAGCAAAAATACTATTTCTATGAAAAATACCATTGATAGGTATTTCAATCGAGACACCAGAAGGGGGCGTTAGTTCATTCTTTCGTTCTTGAATCGATTGGAATGGAAATGGAATAAGAAATCTATTTCTTCGCCTTTTTGCCAAAAAAGAAAAAGTATCGTGAAAAATAGCAGGATACATCAAATGACGATGATCCATACATAGGATTTGATTAAATATTGAATAATCGGTAATCCTCCTTTCTTTTGTACCAAAAGTATTGAAATTAAATAATTTATTTTTTACTTCATCATTACTTACTGAACGATTAGAAATATTTGTTTTTGTGGTAGAAAGAGAATTACTTTGAATTTGATCTTGATCCTTGCGAAGTAAAAAATGGATTGCATCAGACCTGCACGACTTTCCTGATAATATCCATAAATGACTTGTTTTTGGTAAGATATGTACATTACTATACATAAATTCGGATGCATGGTATACATCGGTACTCCAATGCATTTCCCCTTCGGAGTCAGAATAAATATGTTTTCGAACCTTTTCTTTCAAATTAAAAGTAGATGTTCCCGCGCGGATCTCAGCAATCACTTGTTCTGATTTTACATATTGATCATTTTGAACTAATAGAAAACTTTTTGGTGGAATAATCACGTTATGTATAATATCGTCACTTTCAATAGTTACATACAAGTCTATATTACATAGAAAAGCAGGATATCCATGACGTGTGCGTGTAGGGTGAACTAAATCCTCGTTAAATTTTATTTTTCCATTCGAGGGGGCTCGCACATATTCTGCAGTACCCCCTGTGAATACTCCACCAGTATGAAAAGTTCTTAATGTTAGTTGAGTGCCCGGTTCTCCAATAGATTGACCAGCTATAATACCGACAGCTTCTCCCAATTCTACCAGGTCCCCATGAATTGGACTCCGGCCATAACACAATCGGCAGATCCAAGACGTATTCCTACAGGTAAAGGGGGTTCGAATAAATATTGGTTGTGTTTTAAAAGTTATGAATCGATTGAGAAGTCCAATTCCAATATCTTGATTTCGAACGACAATGCATCGTGAACCTATATATATATCGTCTGCTAATACACGACCAATTAATGTTTGTATCAAAATTCTTTCTGGCATCATTCCATTTCGGGTATTCACCGAAATCCCTCGAATGGTACCGCAATCTGTTCGACGTACAACAATGTGTTGAACCACTTCAACAAGTCTACGTGTAAGATATCCAGCATCTGATGTTCGTACAGCAGTATCGACAACCCCTTTGCGGGCTCCGTAGCAAGAAATGATATATTCTGTTAAAGACAGTCCTTCGCGTAAATTGCTTTGAATAGGTAACTCAATCATTTGTCCTTGTGGATCTGACATTAATCCCCTCATTCCTACTAATTGGTGCACTTGAGATGCATTTCCTCGAGCTCCTGAAAAAGACATTATATGGACTGGATTAAGAGGGTCAGTCATCCTAAAATTAGGATTCATTTCTTGTCGCAAATATTCGCTTGTAGCATACCATATTTCAATGGATTGGCGTAATTTTTCTACCGCATGGACATTCCCATAATGGTTATGTTTTTCTAAAATCAAACTTTGTTGTTCAGCATCTTGGACTAGCCATCCTTTAGAAGGTATTGTTAAAAGATCATCAATTCCTAATGAAATAGATGTAGCAGTAGCTTGACGGAACCCTAGAGTCTTTACTTGATCCAGGATGTGTGATGTATATGCCATTCCGAAATGATCTATTAATCTGCTAATAAGTCGTTTAATGGCAGTTCCACCTATCACGTTATTGTGAAAGACTATATTGGCCCGTTCTGCCATAAGTACCTCCATATTCCACTCAGTGGCATTCGGTTCGACAATGGATTTGAGTGAATGATTGGAAAACTTCCTTTTCTTTATCTTTATTCACGTATTGAAAAGATCCTAGTTGAATCGAGAAGACCAGAATTTAAACCAGTATCAGAAATTTACCTAGGTTAGATACCA